CCATAAGAACCATATTCTGACTTTTATCGGGAGAATATCCAACAATAGCTTCCATTGAATGAATAATGGATCCGGATCCCAAAAACAATAATGCTTTTGAATAAGCATGAGTAATTAAATGAAATAAAGCAGCTCGATAAGAACCCATACCTAGAGCTAACATCATATAGCCCAATTGAGACATTGTAGAATAAGCTAAACTTCTCTTAATATCTTTTTGAGCAAGAGCTAAAGTAGCTCCTAATAGTACGGTTATTATGCCTATAAAAGATATTACATTCATTATATAAGGTATAACTGTGAAAAGAGGAAGAAGCCGCGCAACTAGAAAAATACCCGCAGCTACCATGGTAGCTGCATGTATAAGAGCTGAAATAGGAGTAGGCCCCTCCATAGCATCAGGTAACCATACATGAAGAGGAAATTGAGCAGATTTCGCAACTGGACCTGCAAATAAAAACAAAGTACATAAAATACAAAATAAAAAATTGATCTCATTCTTATTAATTAAGTTATTGAATATTTCAAACAAATCCCCAAATTCAAAACTGCCCGTTATCCAATAAAGACCTAAAATTCCTAATAATAATCCAAAATCCCCTACACGATTAGTCACAAAAGCTTTTTGACAAGCATCTGCGGCAATAGGTCGTGTGAACCAAAAACCTATTAATAGATACGAACACATTCCAACTAATTCCCAAAAAATATAAATTTGTATCAAATTTGAACTAGTAACTAATCCCAACATGGAAGTATTGAAAAAACTCATATAAGCAAAAAATCTTAAGTATCCCCGATCATGAGACATATAATTATCACTATAAATAAGAACCAGGATTGCAACAGTAGTAATTAACATTGACATAATAGAAGTAAGTGGATCGATCAAGTAACCGAATTCTAAGGAAAAATCATTATTAATGGTCCAAGACCATACATATTGATAAAAAAAATTGCTATTTATTTGCTGAATAGACAGCTTCATAGAAAAAATAATAACTATACTTAACAAGGAAATACTGAAAAAAGCCCATATACGCCGAAGATTTTGTGTTACTGTCGGAAAAAAGAGAAGTCCCACTCCTATTAACAAAGGAACTGGAAGTGGAATGAAAGGTATGATCCATGCATATTGGTATATAGGTTCCATAATAGAATAGAAAATTTTTAATTAATTAAATTTTTTGGTTTATGATTCGCCGGTTCTTGCCTCTTTTGAAAGAATTCAATAAAAAAATCAAGATTTGTAATTAATAACTAAATTTTAATTTATAAATTGTTAATTCTATATTTAAACAGATATTATTGAGCATTTTTTTTTTTAATATTCAAATCAAGATCAAGAAGTGATAAGTGGGCAAATAAAAAATTTGTTAGTGAAAGTGAATCTTTCCTTAGGTAGTAACTCTTAGGTAGTAATTAAATATAAAATATGGAAGCCTCAGAAGTAGGAAGAAAAAAAAAAATTCCACTTTCATTTACATATAATAAATCATTTAATTTATAACACATATTGTCTAATACATATATAGAATAAAAGAAAAAAAATTAGACTAAAAAAATACTATGAATGAGAAAACTTACTAAAGATCTAATAAAATAAATAATGATACAAAAAAAGAGTAACTAGTTATTTTACTTAATTTTAGTTTATTCCGAATTATTAACTAGTTTTACGTAAAATTGTCTTATTTAATTGTCTTCCATTCCAAACAAAAACATAGAAAAATTTTTTATTATAATTAGATAAATATTCCTTTACTTTTACTTTCTACTTTATATAACATAAAATGTTAAATAAAAAAATGACTAAAATGTCTCAAATCCAAATCATAGATCCTTTAAGCAATATTATTAATTAAAAATTTATTAGGTTCATTTGAATTTGATTGAATTTGAAAAAAAAAATATTTCATATATTTATATATTAATATTAGATTTTGTTTTTCTATTTTATAAAATAAAAAGTTTAATGAAGAGGATATAGTGTAGAATCTAAATACATAGATAATGAATAGGAAACAAAAATTCGTTTGACCAATAGATGTCTTTCACATCCAACTATAAGAATTAGTAATCAATTCCATTTTTTTTTTGAAATGGCAGTTCCAAAAAAACGTACCTCTCTTTCTAAAAAGCGTATTCGTAAATATAAGTGGAAAAAAAAAGTATATTGGGCGGCGAAAAAAGCTTTTTCATTAGGAAAATCTCTTTATACCGGGAATTCTAAAAGTTTTTTTGTACAACAAATAAGTAATCAAACCTTGGAATAAGCGAAATTGGCCTAACTGAATGATGAAAAAAATAAAAAATTTCAATTGAAATATAGAACTACTACTTTACATTCACTAATTAATGTTTTGGTTGGAACTTTTTTTTATGTAAAAAAAGAACTATTAGTATTATGTCGACCATAAAATAGGACTTTTTTTGTTTGAATTAAAAAAAAATTTCATCACCCTTTATTTAATCTCTTTTTTAATTTCTAAGATGGGGATTTCTTCCCCATCAACCTATTTGTTTTGTCACACCAAAATATTATAAATTTTTTTATATGACACATATGTGGTTCAATAATTAATCGGTTTGTTGAAGTTTAAGATAACCTATATACACAATAAAAATTATACTGATTAATTTTCATTTGCTTTAGATATAAAATTTTTACAGAAAAAATAAAAAAAAAAGCCCTTCGATGCCGTGTTGAAATTGTAATTCAAAAAATATTAATTTTTTTTGTTCTGTATTGAAAAAAGAAATGTATTTTTGAAATAAGCGAAATAATTAATTTCTCATTTTAATAAAAAAAAAATGAGAAAGAACTTTATTAAGATCTATATTGAGATCTATCCCAAGATGAAATATGTTATAGTTACAAGCGTTATATTTCAAAAAAATAGAAACTATACAAAAATATATTGACAATTTCAATTTAAAGTTAAATTTAAAGTGATACTATAAAATTAACTTTAAATTAAGTATTAAGTATAAGTAATATATAATACTATTATTAAAATGAAATATTTCAATTTTTATTTGTGAATGCTTTTTTTTATTCATCAATTTAACTGTTTACTAAAAAAATAGTGCCTTGAATTAACCCCTTCAATCTCGACAATTGAAAAAAAACGTACTATTATGATTTCAAACAAATATGGCTTCAAACAAGCCGCTATGGTGAAATTGGTAGACACGCTGCTCTTAGGAAGCAGTGCAAGAGCATCTCGGTTCGAGTCCGAGTGGCGGCATCACATCTTACTAATTATCAAAATATATAAATAGTATAAGTATATAATTATAATGATATAATGAAATGAATTTAATTATTGAGGGATTTCCTTTTTTTAATATTATATTTTTGATTTTTTTATGATCTTTTCGACTTTAGAGCATATTTTAACTCATATTTCCTTTTCAACAGTTTCCGTTGTAATTACACTTCATTTGATAACTTTATTAGTCAATGAAATAGTAGGACTATATAATTCATTCGAAAAAGGAATGATAGTTACTTTTTCCTGTATAACAGGATTATTAGTTACTCGTTGGATTTATTGGAAGCATTTACCATTAAGTAATCTATATGAATCATTAATCTTCCTCTCCTGGAGTTTCTACATTATTCATATGATTCCATATTTAAAAAAAAATAAAAAAAATTTAAGTGCAATAACCGCGCCAAGTGCTATTTTTACCCAAGGTTTTGTTACTTCGGGCCTTTTAACTGAAATGCATCAATCCGCAATATTAGTACCGGCTCTCCAATCCCAGTGGTTAATGATGCATGTAAGTATGATGGTATTAGGTTATGCAGCTCTTTTATGCGGATCATTATTATCAGTAGCACTTCTAATCATTACATTTCAAAAAGGTATAATAAAGATTTTTGATAAAAGCAAACAGTTATTAACTGAGTCATTTTTCTTCGGTGAGATTCAATACATAAATGAAAAAATTAATATTTTACAATCCCCCCTTTATATTAGAAATTATTACAGGTACCAGTTGATTGAACAACTGGATCATTGGAGTTATCGCGTTATTAGTCTAGGATTTATCTTTTTAACCATAGGTATTCTTTCGGGAGCAGTATGGGCCAATGAGGCGTGGGGATCATATTGGAATTGGGATCCAAAGGAAACTTGGGCATTTATTACTTGGACCGTATTTGCAATTTATTTACATATTCGAACAAATAATAATTTGCAGGGTGCAAATTCGGCAATTGTGGCTTTTATAGGCTTTCTTATAATTTGGATATGCTATTTTGGGGTAAATCTATTAGGAATAGGGCTACATAGTTATGGTTCATTTACTTAATAACACTTAATTAAATTATAACACTTAATTAAATTGAAAAAGAGGCCTTACGAATACAAACATCTATAAGTATCGGATACAGCAAAACCTGTTTCTTAGAAACAGGCGAGAACCATTTAAATCAAGTATCAAATAGTATAGTGATTTAAATGGTTCTCACAAACGCTAAATATGCCTGATTCTAATTACACTTTAATCTTTCGTCTTCTTACGTAAAGAATTTTTCATTTAAGAAAGCCTATCTATAAAAAAAATTGGATAGAATAGCTTCCACTTTCTCAATTGATAGTGAGAGAACCAAATCTGGGTAAATACCAATACCTATTACTGGTAAAAAGATAGAAGTCGAAACAAACAACTCTCGCGGCCCAGAATCAAAAAAAGAAGAGTTTGAAATATTAAATAGCTTATATCCATAGAACATTTGACGTAACATAGATAATAAATAAATAGGAGTTAATATCATTCCAATTGCCATTCCAAAAGTTATTAGTATTTTTGGCATTAAAAAAAATTTTTGGCTGGTAATTATTCCAAAAAAGACTATTAATTCTGCAATGAAACCGCTCATGCCCGGTAACGCAAGGGATGCCATTGAAAAACTACTGAAGAGTGTGAATATTTTTGGCATTGGAATAGCTATTCCTCCCATTTCATCGAGATAAACAAGACGTATTCGGTCGTAACTAGTTCCCGCTAAGAAAAATAGTGCAGCCCCAATAAATCCATGAGAGATTATTTGTAAAATGGCTCCATTAAGTCCTGTATCCGTTATCGAACTAATTCCTATTATTATGAAACCCATGTGAGATACAGAGGAATAGGCTATTCTTTTTTTTAAATTACGTTGCCCGGGAGATGTTGAAGCTGCATAGATTATTTGCATTGTGCCTATTATTATCAACCAAGGAGAAAATATAGAATGAGCATGAGGTAATAATTCCATATTGATCCGAACCAATCCATATGCTCCCATTTTTAATAGGATTCCGGCTAGAAGCATACAAGTACTGTAATGCGCTTCTCCGTGGGTATCCGGTAACCATGTATGTAAAGGTATAATCGGTAACTTTACAGCAAAAGCAATAAAAAATCCAATATAGAATATTATTTCTAATGCTACGGGATACGATTGATTAACTAATGTTTCAAAATTTAATGTTGGTTCATTGGAACCGTATAAACCAACACCCAGAACGCCCATTAATAGAAAAATGGAACCCCCTGCAGTATACAAAATAAACTTAGTAGCTGAGTAGAGACGTTTTTTTCCTCCCCACATGGATAAAAGTAGATAAACAGGAATTAATTCTAATTCCCACATTATGAAAAAAAGTAAAAGGTCTCGGGACGAAAATGATCCTATTTGACCGCTGTACATTGCTAACATCAGGAAATAGAATAATCGGGAATCTCGAGTAACCGGCCAAGCCGCTAAAGTAGCTAAAGTGGTGATGAATCCAGTCAGTAAAATAGGTCCTATTGAAAGCCCATCTATTCCTAATCTCCAGTGGAAATCGAAAAAGTTGATCCATTTATAATCTTCTGACAGTTGGATTAATGGATCGTCTGGTTGGAAATGATAACAGAATGCATAGGTCGTTAGAAGGAGCTCCAAAATAGAAATACATATAGTATACCACCTAATGACCTTATTTCCTCTATGAGGAAGAAAGAAAATTAAACAACCCGCAAATATGGGCAAAATTACAATTGTTGTTAACCAAGGAAAAAAATTCGTGGTAAAGACAAGATACACTTGAGCCAAAAAACCCCGTACCCGAAAAGAAATATATTTCTTTTCGGGTACGGGGTTTTGTCGGTAAAAAAAATCCAAATCGAATATAATGGATTCAAGTGGAGTTTTATGGAACGTATCTATCAATAAGCTAGACCCATACTGCGAGTTGTTTCATGCCATAAATAAACCCGAACACTTAAAAAATCTGTGGGGCAAGCAGATTCACATCTCTTACAACCAACACAGTCCTCTGTTCTTGGAGCAGAAGCTATTTGTTTAGCCTTACACCCATCCCACGGTATCATTTCTAATACATCTGTGGGGCAAGCTCGGACACATTGCGTACACCCTATACATGTATCATAAATCTTTACTGAATGTGACATCGTATCTATAATTTTTTTTTTTCAACTTCATTAATTTTCGATCTAGTTCTAGTAAATTAAATGAACCATATATTCAAATACCAGACGAATCAATGATTTACCAGAATTTTTTGAATCAACCTACTTCTGTATTGGATAGGCTTATTATTAGAAAATAGAAAAGAATAAAAAAATAAGGTCCAAAATACTTTGATTTATTCCATTTTTGACAGTAAGATTCTATCTTAAGGTGCTGTACTTAGTAATCGAAAATTATTATAAATTATTATATTTATATATAATAAAATATATGTTCTAATTCTAATATAATAAGAATAACATAGTTAATATAATTAATATAATAGAATTAAAAAAAAAATACTACTTATTCAATAAATTAGATTGATTGATACGAGTTGATTTTCTATTACGATAAATTGAAGAAACAATAGCCGGTCCAATAGCTGCTTCAGCGGCGGCAATAGCTATAATAAAAATTGAGAAAATATTTCCTTTTAATTGGCGACTATCAAAAAAATCAGAAAATGTTACAAAATTTAGATTAACTGCATTTAATATAAGTTCAAGACACATAAGAGCCCGAACTAAATTTCGGCTCGTGATTAATCCATAGATCCCCATAGAAAATAAATAGGCACTCAAAACAAGTACATGTTCAAGCATCATTGACCAACTCCTTATCAATCTCGATTCATTTGAATATGAACAATAATTAAACCGATTTTTTGATTTTATTTACTAAAATATAACAATAACAAGTGAGAATCGAATAAATTAAGAACAAAAAAATATGTTGGTAATAAATCTAAATGGAGCTGACAGTATTTTCATTTTATACATCAATTCGACTAGAACTGAATTTGAATGGAAATGAATCCTAAAAAATATAATTTTTTTTAATTTTTAATTTTTTAATATAGTTAAAAAAAATTATTGACGAGCCACAGCAATTGCACCTATTAAAGCAACTAACAGAATTATTGAAATGAGTTCAAATGGAAGAAAAAAATCTGTTGATAAATGAATTCCTATTTGTTGACTATTATTTATCAAATCTTGTTCTAGAATCTGGTTTGATCTTGTCGTCCAAATAATTCCATACCATGACGTATTTAAAATAGTATTAATTAATGAAATAAAAAGACTTGTACAAACCAACGAAGTAACCCCGTCTCCAATAGTACAAAGATTCAAATCTTTGTCATATTCTGGCCCATTCATGAACATTACAGCAAATATTATTAAAACATTTATAGCTCCCACATAAATAAGGAGTTGCGCAGAAGCTACAAAATTAGAGTTTGCTAGAATATAGAATAAAGATATACAAACAAGAACCAATCCCAGCGAAAAAGCTGAAAAAATGGTATTGGTAAATAATACCACTCCCAGACCCCCTAATATAAGACCTAACCCCAGAAAGACTAAAAGAAAATCATGTATTGGTCCTGGTAAATCCATTATATATCAAATAAGAGATAAAAAAATCGGAATTTTGCATGATTTTATTGACTTGAACAGGAAAAAGGAGGTTTATGTGTTCTTAAATTGCTAAATCCTACTGTGTACGACTTGATGTAGGTAAAGTTATTAAATTTAACCTATCACATTCCTTTTTATCGAAAAGGTAGTTTGAAACTATTTGAAATTATCACATTCAATACAAAACAAATTAAGTTGTGATTTTCAGCAACCAATCGAATAGCGAACGGTCGAGATTTGTAGTCAGTAACCAAGAATTCATTTTTTAAATTAAAAATTAAATAAAAGAACCTTAGTAATTTGAAATTGTTCTTCAATCACGATATTTCTCTTTTGTTTGATGTTTGAGGCGAATTAAAAATTGTTCGAATTGTGTAATCATCCATTATTGATATTGGTAAACGACCAAGAGCAATTTGATTATAATTTAATTCGTGACGATCATATGTAGAAAGCTCATATTCTTCAGTCATTGATAAACAATTTGTTGGACAATACTCAACACAATTACCACAAAAAATACAGATTCCGAAATCAATACTGTAATTAAGCAATCGTTTCTTTCGAATATCAGTTTCTAATTTCCAATCAACAACAGGCAGATCTATAGGGCATACGCGAACACATACTTCACACGCAATGCATTTATCAAATTCAAAGTGGATTCGACCACGAAAACGTTCCGATGTGATCAATTTTTCATAAGGATATTGAATAGTTACAGGTAAACGGTTGGCGTGGGATAGGGTAATCATAAAACCTTGACCAATGTACCTTGCCGCCCGTACTGTTTGTTGACCATAATTGATGAACCCAGTTACCATAGGGAACATATAGTAAATCTCAATAAATTTTTTTTATTTTGTTTCTTTCTCTTGTTTAAGACAAGCTATAAATTGAATTTATAATGAAAGGAGTTGGGAAGAAGTTGTTAATAATAGATTACCTAAAGAAATAGGTAAAAGAAATTTCCATCCAAGATTTAATAATTGGTCCATTCTTAGTCTAGGTAAAGTCCATCTTGCTGCGATAGGAATGAACAAGAACAAAAAAGTTTTAGCTAATGTAATGAAAACACCCATTGTTGTTCCAAAAACTCCATACGTTTTGTTTATTTCACTAAATTCGGGAATTAATATGTATGAAATAGAAAAATTCCAACCACCCAAGTAAAGAACTGTTACAAATAACGAAGAGACTAGTAGATTTAGATAGGAAGCAACATAAAATAAACCGAATTTTATACCCGAATATTCGGTTTGATAACCCGCTACTAATTCTTCTTCGGCTTCTGGTAAATCAAAAGGCAATCTCTCGCATTCCGCTAGAGAAGAAATTATAAAAACAATAAACCCTATAGGTTGCCGCCACAAATTCCATCCCCAAAAACCATATTTTGACTGCGCCTCAACTATATCGACTGTACTTGAACTGTTAGATAATTATAGTCGATGATAAGATCACTCTTATCATCGCTATTACCGAACCGTACATGAGATTTTCACCTCATACGGCTCCTCGAGAGCCATAAATAAATCTAAGGACTTATTCGATATTTTTGAGAAATGTTTGGAGAATAGATAAAGTCAAAATTAATCGAAAGTTCCTAAATTAGACTAATGAAATTCTGTCTGCTATGCGATAAAAAAGTGCTTCGGAATTTATCTCATTCTTTACTTTAAGTTTCAAAATTTCAAGTTTTTTTATTGAGTAATAACTTAATCCTTTAATAAAATACTCTTTTTACCAATAATATAATAAATATTTCACCTTAATATTTTCGATTACGAAAAAGAATTAAACATTCTTTCATAATTTATGATGTGACAAAAATTTTATTTTTATGAATCTTTTTTTTTGTAATTCCATATTTAAGTTTTTTCGGTCCTCTTATTTCTTTTATTTAGGCTTAAAATAAGACAGAGTAAAGGATTACTTCGTTCCTGATAGTTATTCATTTAATCGGTGGATAGGAGCATACTCTGGATCGGAATTTTTTGGAGTACTACTTGATCATTTCTACCAACTTAAAGCACCAATTTAGTATTTCTTTTATGTCTAAATGTTTCTTCGAACAACTTACATAATCTCTATTACGAATCCTTTGTGTACTTTTGTTTTCCTAATCATCCACTCATTTTTGCTCAATCTTTATGGTAATTCATAGAAAAAAAAGATAATAAAAACTCCATAAAGTTTCTCTTTTCAACCCGCTTCAAGCCCTGATGACTAAGTAATCAATCTTGGGGTAAATAGCCTTGACTGCTTATGTTTATTTTCGTTTAACCCCTGTACCTGGGAAATGAGATTCAAAAATTTTACGGCGAATTTCGAAGCTGTTTTCTTGCACTCATCTAACTATCTGGTTTAGTTTATCAACCCGAGTAGTTAATAAAAAAATAAATATATATATTCAATACATTTAAATTTCATTCTTCGTAGAAACTTAAAAAAAAATGGAATAAAACTTATGTCTCAACGAATCACACGTAGAGATATTGATAACACGCATAGAGTTAATGGTATTTCGTAACTAATTGATTGGGCAGCAGCCCGTAGACCACCTAAAAAAGAATATTTATTATTTGAGCCATATCCTGACATAAGAAGTCCAATTGGAGCAATACTTGAAATGGCGATCCACAAAAAAACACCAATACTGAGATCAGCTAGAACAAGGTGATAGCCAAAAGGAATTACTGAATAACTTAGTAAAATGGATATAACTGCTATAGAGGGTCCGATACTAAATAAACGTATATCCCCCCTAGATGGAAGAAGGTTCTCTTTAAAAAGTAGTTTTGTACCATCTGCTAGAGCTTGAAGAATTCCTAATGGACCGGCGTATTCAGGTCCAATACGTTGTTGTATACCTGCGGATATTTCTCTTTCTAACCACACAATCACCAGTACACCTATTGTGATTCCCAATATGAGAATCACAATAGGGACAAGCATCCATATAATTCCATAAACCTCTTTTAAGTATTCCAATCTGAAAAAAGAATTGATAGTTTGTACTTCTGTTGTATCAATTATCATTTTAACGATCAACTTCCCCCATAATGATATCTATGCTACCTAATATCGTCATAATATCGGCCAATTTCATTTTTTTAACTAACTGAGGAATAATTTGCAAATTGATAAAACCCGGTGGACGAATTTTACATCTCCAAGGAAAAACGCTTTGATCGCCTATCAAAAATATTCCCAATTCCCCCTTTGGGGCTTCGACTCTCACATAAAGTTCTTGTTTCGACAATTCAAAAGCAGGAGACGGTTTTTTACTAATACATCGATATTCAAAATCATTCCATTCAGGATATTTTCTCCTATTAAAGCGTCGGATTTCCAAATTTTCATAAGGACCTCCTGGGATTCCTTCTAAAGCTTGTTGAATAATTTTGATGGATTCCGCCATTTCACCGATTCGTATTAAATAACGAGCTAATGAATCTCCCTCTTTTTGCCATTGTACTTCCCAATCAAATTCGTCGTAAGACTCATACTGATCAACTTTACGCAGATCCCATTGTATTCCGGAAGCTCTTAGCATTGGTCCTGATAAACCCCAATTTATTGCTTCTTCTCCACCAATAATGCCCACCCCCTCAACTCGTTCTAAAAAAATAGGATTTCGAGTAATAAGTTTTTGGTATTCATCAACTCCTGTTAAAAAATAATCACAAAAATCTAAACATTTATCTATCCATCCATAAGGCAGATCGGCAGCTACTCCTCCGATACGAAAATAATTATGCATCATTCTCATACCGGTAGCAGCTTCAAATAAATCATATATCAATTCTCTTTCTCGAAAAATATAGAAAAAGGGGGTTTGCGCGCCAATATCTGCCATAAAAGGGCCAAGCCATAACAAATGAGAAGCGATACGACTTAATTCCAACATAATCACTCTAATATAACTAGACCTCTTAGGTACTTGAATATTTCCCAATTGTTCTGGTCCATTTACGGTTATTGCTTCAGTGAACATAGTAGCTAAATAATCCCAACGCGTTACATAAGGCAGATATTGTATAATTGTTCGGTTTTCCGCAATTTTTTCCATTCCTCTGTGTAAATAACCCAATATTGGTTCACAGTCAATAACATCTTCACCGTCTAAAGTAACGATGAGTCGGAGAACGCCATGCATTGATGGGTGGTGAGGGCCCATATTGACTATCATGAGGTCTTTTCTTGTAATTGGTACAGTCATAGGTTTTTCCCCGATTCATTCTTTCATGAATTGCTGAAAACAAAAAGAAGTTCATCAAAATGCAAGATCTAATAAATCAAATAATTCAAAACGACTCTTCAAATTAGCGTGCTTTTAGCTCTCGAATGTTCAATTGACTGATTAATTCTTTATAACGTACTCTATTTTTTTTTGACAAATAAACCAGTAGTTGTTGACGTTTTCCAAGAATTTTTCGTAGACCTCTTTGAGATGAATAGTCTTTTTTGTGCAATTCCAAATGTGAAGTAAGTCTCCGTATCTTATTGGTAAAACGGAATACTTGAAATTCAACAGACCCTCTGTTTTCTTCCTTTTCTTCATGCGAAATAACAGATATGAATGAATTTTTTGTCATAAATTCTTAACCTTACTTTTTTTTTTATTTTTACCAAATATGGAATTTTTCCGATCAGTAATAATAATAACAGTTATTTTAATCTGGTCTAAACAATAATTCGAAATATGAATTTATTTATTTTCTTCATTGATTATTATCAAAATTATATGAATATAATGGATATGTTATCGAATTAGTATCATATATTGGAATTGAATGTAAGACAAGGTGTATGTGCATCTATTTATCTACCAGATGATAACGAATATATACAAAATTTTTATATTTATAATTTTTTTTTTAATCGTAAATACATATGTATTCTTAATAGACTAAAACGACTGCTGTTATTAGTATCAAACCAATAACGATTCATACAAGCTAAATCTTCTAATCGATAATGGGGCCAGAGAAAGAATTTTAATTTTATAAGTTTATTTTTGTCTCGATCAAAAACTTTGTTGCTTTCATCAAAAAATTGACCACAGTTTTTTACCTCATTCCCTTTGCAAAATACTGGTTTTTTATCCACACCATTATTATTCCTTGAATTGAAACAAATTAGAATTCTTAATTCTCTACGACATCTAGACGATAAAATATTTTCAGGAGCAAGCAAATCATACTTTTTTTTGTCTCTATTTTTTGTCATCTTTTGATGTCTTAGAACCAATTCATTCAAATTCTTCTTAGCAATATTTTCATTGTATTTTTTTTTATTATTTTGACGTTTATTCTTATGAACCAATGAAATATTTATGGTTTCATACATAATAAATTGTACATCACCCTTTATAGACAGCCGAATTGGTTCAAGAATAAATATCCTCCTTTTCATCAATTCTGAAAGAACTAAATCTTTCGGAATACGCATTAGATTCATATTCAGGGTTCTTTTGTCAATAGCGGAGATAGTAATTTCTCTTGGATTTCTCAATTTAAGGAGTAAAGAATATACTTTTATATTTTTGATAATTTTTTTATTGAAAGAATTATACCATTTCAATTGAAAAAGAAAATACCCTTTCAGAAAGGAATAGAATCCTGTACTATTCTTGTCTTGTGTTTTCGTTATATATTTTTTTATATCTGATTGCAGATAACCTTCTTTAATATCTTTGTCTTGGTTTGAGAGAACAGATTCAAAGTTTTCTTGGACATCGAATCCAAGATCTCTTTTCCCTATGAATTCTTTTTTGTTTTGATTTCGATTCTCTAATTCAAGAAAATTTTTTTCATTTGATGGTATAAAAGGATTCTTTTTTTTCTTTCTATTGATTGATATATTTTTATTTTCACTTATATTCAAACTTGAAAAAAGGAAATTTATTGGTATAATCCACGGTTTCGTTTTATATGCATTATACAGTAAGACAAATTCTGGGAAGAACCAAACTTGTAGATTCGATATGGGATGACTTAGTATTTCTTCGTTCATTCCCATCCAATCAAAAATTTTTTTTTGATGGGCTCGCTTGATTTCTTGATAAATTGTGCAATAAAAAATACCTTTTTTTTTCTTATCGATTTTATCAACAATTTGATAATTCTTAGGTTCATTCTTAATATTTTTATTATTGCTAGTACTGATATCCACCTCAGTTCCAATATCAATTTTTTTTCTAAGATAAAAATGGAGAATTTTACAATTCAAATATTTTCTATCCATATTTTTCTCTATATCCATATTATTAGTTATTCCTAAATAATTAGTGATAGGGATACTCCACCACGTATCAACTAATTTGTCTTTATGTATGTTATAATTATAAGGAGAAAAAAATCCTTGGTTTTTTTTTACGTGTAATGGTAACCCATAATGATAAAAATACTTCTGATCTTCAGAATAAATAAATTTAGATGATAAAACATCATATCTATAGTTTTTTTGTAAATTATCTTTTTGATCTGATAATAACAATAAAGCGTCTTCCGAATTATTATAATTTTTGTAATTAATTAATTGCTTTTTTTCAGATGAATTCCAGTTTTTTTTTTTGAAATTTTGATGATTTTCAACCTTATAATGTTCATTTACTGTATTTCGCCATTTTTGTGGTACTAATCGAGACCATTTTTTCTGAGATAAATCGTATTGATAGTTACTTTTTAACCATTTTGTCCATTGATTCATTCGAAGTTTTTTAGTCTTGAGTTCGTAAGGAGTTATTCCTTGTATTTCAAAATCATTTTTTATTTCTTTTTTAAGAAATAAAGACGTTCCATGATATTGAAGGACAGATCTTAACTTAGATTTAAATTTATATAAGTTAATTATTTTTGCTTGTGATAATTTGTAAAATACATAGGCTTGTGATAAAAAGGATAAATCAGAATGAATTTTTGAATTACTATTAAATCGTAAAAGTGATTTTTTTGTAGTCGAAAGAGACTGAATTCTATTTTTATTTGTTGTATCAATCCTTTTTTGAATGGATTTTTCAATTAATTTTGTTGTTGATTCAATAAAAAGCTGTGTATTAATTCTGGGAATATTTCGAATATATAGAAAAAAATCTACGTACATTTTTTCTCTAAAAAATTTTAGAAAATAACTTGATTTACGGATTAATCGAGCATTTCTTCTTTTAAATATCTGACCAATATTTTTGCGCGATTCTAATATTTTAATACCATAATGTGGTTTCTTAGGATTAATATTTATTTCGATTTTACTTTTCTTGTATTTTTTAATTTTTTCTATTTTATTTTTGATTGTTCTTGTTTTATTAGCGAGATCTTTCATTTTTTTTTCTGCCGCGGAATAATTTGTCGAATTCACGAATTCGGCTTCAATGTATGATTTAGAAATTATATGAATCTTATTTTTTATTATTGAATTTTTTTCTTTTTTTATTTCATTGGATTTTTCAGTTGGATTTATGATTGAAAGTTTTTTTTTTAATGTAAAACTTTGACTAATCCATTTTTTAATTTCATTAAGAACTCTTAGAAACAATTTCCGTTTTTCTTTGAGAATTCTTAGAATTCGTATTCTAAATTTTTTAAATTTTTTATTGAGTTCCTTTAAAATAGGTTTAAAAAAGGAAGGCTGTTTTCGAGCAGAACCAAAAGGAAATTCGGTTTCCATTCCCCAAGCTGTTAAAAAGCAAAAATCACCTTTTTTATTTTCTTCTTTCTGTTTCATTTGAGCTCGACGAGAAGGTTGTATCCTAGATCTGTGCCACGGTTTTAGGCGAAAAGGAAATAGTATTTTTATTTGAATACCTTCTGTTAACCAATTTTTAGGAAATTCGTTTTCTGATAATTGAACACCGTTATAAGTACATTTAATATGTATTTCTCTATTCCATTCTTGAAAATCCTCGGACCACTCAGGATCTTGGTATAATAATACACGGCCAATATTTTTTACTATTATCAATAAAGGCAAGAAAATATATTTTCTAAGAATTGAATGAGTTACTAACAGCAAACTCCTTCCTATTTGATAATATAGACTGAGCTCCCAAGTTTCCCTTACTTTTATTCGGGCTTTTTCTTGGTTTTGCTCTTTTTCCATTTCCATTTTGTATTTGTCTTCTTTTTTTTTATCCTTCTCCTTTCTTTCTTCGTCTGTATTATAATCCGAAATTATAAATTTCGGGGTTTTTTCCATACGATTTCTAAAAATTCGTTTAATTAGTCCTAGTTTATAAAGATTAACACCAAAAAAAGTGTATTTATCCATTCTGCCTAAAAAAAGTGGGGAACGTGTATTTGCTTCATACAGTTCCGAAGTAACGATTTTACGTCTTTGAGCACGCATAGAACCTTTGATTACGTCTCGACGAAAATCTGGTTCTGGTAAATAATTTACAGAAACCGTTTCCTTTGTCAATTGAGATATATCTATATCTATAGTATCGGCATTTTCTTCGTTATCAATAAAAAATATTACAAAATTAGGTGTCCTTGAGCGAATTTTAGGCTCCGGCGCCATTCCTTCTTCTTCAAATTTTTCTTGTTGTTCTAATTCGTCGATTAATTTATATGACCAACGAGGAATTTTTTTACTGATTTCTTTTATTCCAATAGATTTTTTTTGAATACGTTGAGTAAAGAAATTGGTTATAATTGTATTAGCAAAAATTTTTAAAAATTTTTCTCGATCTTCTAAACCCATTTTTACTTGTTCCATAAGTAAAGAATTTCCTTTCATATTCGATGTTGATTCTTCAGTAAATTGACTACGGAAATGCCAAATTTCGTTTGATAGTGATTTTTTATCATTATCAACTGTATGTATTTTCTGTTCAAATTCGTGACAATTATAATCATTATGAAAGATACTGTGAATCTTATTTATGAAAATTTCATCTATAGTTTTATTTCTAATGTAGGGTGAAATGAAATTTTTTATTATCCCACGAGAAAATCCATTTAAAGGATCATGTATTTTTGGCAAATATTCTTTTTTAGTTTTATTCTTGCATAATCGAGTTTTTTTTTCGAGTGCATCCTTAGAAAAAAGTCCTTTGTCTAAAATTGCAATTCTATTTTCTATTTCGTTTCTTAAGCTGTTCTTTTTTTGTTCATTGGTATAAATCCAATAATTGTACAGTTCATCATAGAAGAATTTGTCTGTTGTAGACAAAGAAATCTTTCTTTGTATCATTTCCCAGAAAATTGATAAACTGGGTGGATATGTAAAAGAAATTCTTTGTTTTCCATCATTTTGACATGTATAAAAAAAATATTGTGACATTTCATTTCTTATCGCATTTTCAAATCGATTGTTTTTTATATATCGCGTTGGACGATTCCAACGTTTATAGTCGAAAAGAAGAGAAAGAAGGGGTTTTTCAAACCAGAAGAAGTTTTTATTTTCTTCTTTAAGTATTTCTAACTTCGAAATATCTTGATTCCCAGAATAAGAAGTTGGGCTATTTTTATAGCATGCTTCTTTTAAGTGAAAGTGTAATTCATCCTTTGTTTTGTCCTTTCCATTCACTCGGATCTTTTCCGTTTCATCGATTTTGTCC